GAGCACTCGTAACTCCGGAGGCAAGCCCCTCTCTTTCGCATTGGGTGCTTCCCGGACCTTCTCACCAGCCTCACGTGGCAGAAGAGGTTCCCCACCAAGAGGGCCTGCGGGACCATCCTGTAGCAAACCGAAGCGCCCCGCCAGTGGGTATTGAGGTGAAGCAGCCGCTTATGGGCGACCAAGAGCGACACGAGGAACTTTCAGATCGACTCAATCGCCACTTCTTTGGCCACAGCGAGCCAATCAATAGAATAGCCTATGACGATTTGATTGAAAAACAGATCCTCATAGAGAGAAAGCTCGAAATAACGCTACTTAGCGAGGAGTATACTAGGGACCGTATTTTTGCGAATCGCTATGAGATACGAGAATGTCTCTTTTATAAAGAGGGAGTTCCACTAAAGGAAAAAACTTTAGATCTTTATTTAAAACAGATTCAAAGCGATCCTTTTGATAATATTCCGTATCGAAAAATAAAAAAATCTATCAAAAATTTTGATATTTTTTTTTCTAAGTAGCTCGCTCTTTGGTTGGAAGAGATGGTAAGCGCCCTGGTATTCTTCGACTGGTGTGAAGTCGTAACAAGGTTAGCCGTATGGAGGGTGCGGCTGGATTGAATCCTGTATTCTACGACCGGTCTTTCGTTCGAAACAAGGTAGCCATAGGGAGAACCTGTGGCTGGATTGAATCCTTTCAGGGGGGGGGAGCTAATGCTTGTTGGGTATTACCTTTCCTGGAGCCTCTTCTCACTCACACATCATATGATTGTGTGGTGGGCGGCATTGCGGGCCGACCCGAATCGGCGTGGACCCATTGAAACTATGCTATCCTCGGTGATGATGTTGTCATTGGGGATAGTACAGTTGCGAGAGAGTACGCACTGATCCTGCGCTGCTTACAAGTTAAGGTTTCCGAAAGGAAATCCCTACTTTCAGCACGCGGGGATCTTAATAGGATTGACAGGGGAAGGGTTCTGGCTAAGGTTTAAGAATCCTTGCCATCTTTATTTATGCCTTACGTGCAGCATAAGTAGAGGTCACAAGATGATCTAAAGTCCAGATAAACCAAACCAGGAAACGCAGGCAATGGAGGAAATAACGACCTCTGGGGGCACGGAGTCGAGTTAGGCCAGATCTGAGAAAGCCGGAAAGAGCAGCAACCAGAGAACCATAAGTTGGAGTGCTGTAGCTCACAGAAAGAGACGTAGGAAGGGGCTTTCGGCCCGTGGACCCAGGCACCGATGCGTAGGCGGAATCCGACTAGGGTGGAGACGACGAAAAGAGGGAAGGCTTAAATCAATAATCTGGTCTGGTATAGTAAGCCATTCTGACTTCCTTAAATAAAGAATAGTCAACATCGCGGAAGTAATGAACAGCGTGAAACCGCCCCCAGCACGAAGAGTGAGATCTTGCCTATGCAGTAGGATTCAAAGGAAAGTTATCCGAACAGTGAGACCCGGGAAGACTACTACTTCTGTATTAAAAATAAATAAATAAATAAAAGAGGCGTTTGAAGCATATTTTCAAGCAGGGATTGATAGGTAGAGGGCTCAAAGCGGGACAGAAGGGCTTACAGGGCCCTGGACTAAAAAAAGTCAACGAATTCTTTAAGCCAATCCCTTGCTGCTAACTAATGGCAGTGCTCCTTCCTAGGAACTCAGTAACGTGGCCAGTAAGTCAGCAGGTATTGAGGCAGGCAGATCTTTTTTTAAGTCGGTAAGGCAAGGAAGGCAGGTTTCAGAGCTCGGCAGACGAAGACTTCCAACGCATATAGGTGACTAACCGCCTGTTCTCTCGGAAAGTAGAATCGCAGATTGAGCCTGCTCCAGCCCCAGCTTCTATTCAACTGCGTCTTTGATGGCGCGGTTGGCTGCAGCGTAGTAGAAGGGTTGGGTTCTCTGGGGTTCAACAATGCGTCGGGCTGCTCGAAGGACTCCACGAATAAAAAGCTGCGTAAATGATTAGCCCGATGAAATTGCTCTGTGAAAAAGGGGCCAGGGTCCCATGGGGTTCAACAATGCTATAGAAAGAAGGGAGAAGAGCAGGGTAAAGGTTCAGGGCGGTTACGATATTTGTGGCGGGAATGCGTGAGGGTCTGCAAGACAACGGACACAAGGAGGCGACTGCCAATACTTCCGACTCTTATTCATAGAGATGACGAGTCTGATTTTCCTACTACTATATGGAGGATATTTGGTTGCGTGAGACGATTCATTGCGCGAAAGGCGGGATTATATCCTTATTTTTTTCCGCGAAGACTTCGTTCCGGAGGACGAGCTGTATTCCCTTTAATATTAGTCTAGCCCAGTCTAGGCCAACCATATGGCGATGCGGTAGACCTCCCAGAGATAGATACTTGATCTTAGAGGATTCACATGTTCAATGGTGGAAACTTAAGGAACCGGCTAAGAGTGACTAAACGGACAAAACCTATTCATTCCATAGCCTCATCCGGTCGAGGCATTAAACAATCCATTCCAATCCTCTTTCCTTTGGTCTCCTCTAATGATGTGCCCGTTCGTTGGTGGAATATCTCTTTATACCGACTCTTTCTATGGAGATTGCCAACGATAAGGAGATTTATCCTATGATGAGCTCAAAAGTGAATGAAGACAAGGGCGAGCACTGGTGCTACTGGCAGGGGCCTCTACCCCTGTGTAGTCTCTGCCCGCCAATAAACCATTTGAATACCAGGAAAGATCAGATGCGCGGAATCGCAATTGGTTAAGGATCACTGAATTACCGCTCAGTGGGCTATTACTATTGGGATAACTGAATACTTGTATGCCTCTATCAATGTAGTAACCATCTTTCTATAATCTGAATGTGAAAGCGGAGTAGCTCGCAGGATCCAAAGGGATCAATCTCCGCCGCCAGAACTGCTTGCAGGAATATCGATTACTTTGAAAGGATACTCATTCTCAAAGGCTGATAAAACATCTCCTGTAAGGTATTTTCTTTCAAGAAAACAAACTTTATTAAATTTTTCATAACTATTTTCAGCACATAAGAATGGTTGTAACGACTCTATTCTTGGAAAGACTTCGACCGGAGGGGCTATATCATGCGTGCCTGGCGCAAATATGTACCAGACTGTACAACTTACCCCCAAGCTTACCAGAAGTAAGAAACGACCATACATACCCTTATGAAATGTTAGTACCTCAACTAAGATTTTCTCATATTTTTCATTCACCAAACTACGTATACCATTACCTTTACTGGCTTTAATGACACTGCAGGGGACGCAGCAACAGACTCTTTCCCCTCAATCGCCGGGGGCTATTATCCGCTCACTCCCTTGCTTTCAGAGAACTCCCCCAGTTATAGATAGTCAAAAGGGGCTTTCTTACTCACAGGATTTCAGGATACTCGTTAATGCCTCACTCCCTTCTTCTACTTCTGACATTCTACTTGAAAGTCTGATATCCGATAAACTAGGTTTAGCTTGAATGTCTTAGTTCACATACTCTACGGGATTTCTTCTTTACTAGAACTCTTTTCTCATGACGTGGTTGGGAACGTTGTGTCATCTGTTCGTTTCGATTCAAAAAGTTTAACTTCGAACTAACCGGGAAAGCAGAAGCGGAACATACTTATATAATTAAGGTACTTCCTTACTTAGAGTGAGAATACTCTTTATATGGCACTTATCCCATCCGAGTACTTACTTTCAAGTCTTAGCTTAGCTTAATAAGACTCAACAGAGAATATGCTTTCTATAGCTATCGCACTTACCCCAGACTACCAAACCTGATTCGGAAACTCCAACTTATTGAGCTAACTTCCTTTCAACTACAACTGATTCTGAAACAACAACAAAGACCCCGGGATTTACTTCCACTGATTGAGCTACCTTTCCAGCCACCATAATGGGATTATGGCGTAATCCCTACTGCTAGGGCGCCTTCTCTTACTTCTCCATCAGGAAATCAAATATTCTTGCTAGTTCGAGTTCTGACTCATGATATCTATAGAGAACCCCCCGTGAGTGACGCATTCCCTCGCCTTGAAGGTGAACTCCTTGATCATATAAACTAGGTACTTCCATGAGACACCTTTCCCGAAACAACTTCTAAACCAGCAACAGCAAAGCTAGGAAAGACTGCCGACTTCGATAATTAAGGTACTTACTTGACTTACTTTACTGAAACAGCCTAAGCACCTTTCCCCGGGATTCTTCATAAAACCAGCTTCAGCAGCAAAGACTTCTACTTGAGGACAGTCTACCTTTGGTGGTGTGAGATGCTATTCTTTTATACGGTGGTGTGAGATGTCATTAGACTTTATCATATTCATTTGAATTGAGTGTATTGTAAGACTAATATGGCAAGTCAACCGAGCGTGGGGAACGAACGAGCGTGGGGGTGAGATGCATGCAATTGAAGCAGCTACCTGAAAAGCTGGGTTTGATTCCCTTAGATACCTTTGGGTTTAGCCTTGAGGAAAGACAGCATATACCAAGAAAGAAGAGGTTGGAGGGCTTGACAGAGATGCGCGGGATGCTCCGGAATGAGCCTCAACAGAAAAGAAGGAAACTTCCCTATCTAGTTCAAGTCCTAAAACAACGGATATTGGAGAAGCTGAACGAGAAGAAATAGCCATATCCCTAGGGGCACCTTCGATCGATACTGCCTTAGACCCTGCCCTTGGTCCTAAACCTGCTTACGCTGGAGAAGCCCTTACTTCTTCAGCTTGAAAGACATCTCAGGAAAGAGCTACTTCAACTGAAGAAATTTCTTTAGTAGCGAGAACCCTTCCTACTCGAGAATAAGGTCAGGAAGTGAAGCGTTTTTTCAGTTTTTCTTTAAAAATATAGTAAGTGTTATGCGGGGGTGGGGATTCAGACCGATGAGGGGCGTAGGAATTGCCCTTAACTGTCCGGAAGGCTGAAATAGCTTTCTCGGGAGCCTCTGGGAGGTCGGGGTATTCAATCCCAGGATACTCAAGGAGCAGGGCGTCGTATCCCAGGGGTTCTACTAATACATCGTATAGCGGGTCCAGGCTTGAAGTTATACCAAAAATGGAATGGGACAGTCATTCGAAAATGATAAAATAAAATCAGGGTGTCAAGACATCTATATGACCAAGATGGCCATCTCACGAATTGGATTCGAACCAATATCAAGCTACTTTCCTTTAGTAGATCTGTCATCCCCCTCATTATAGTCCTCCTAGAATCAATAGCATTTCGTCGGAATACATCCTGTCTTTTCACCTTAGTAGTCCTATGCATAGTCAGTACTATAGCCCCAATCATGGCTACTAATAAAATCAGACTAGGAACCAAAAACCAGACGGAATAGTAGGTATAAAGTAAATTGCCCAATGTTTCCAAATTAGTCCAACTTCGTACCTTTCCGGCATAAACCATATATCTCAGAGAGGTCGTATTTCTTTGGGTTGGTAGTAATGGAATGCTTTCATTATCTAAAATGAAGAACATTTCCCACCAAAAGATCAGTCCAATAATACCACTCACTGGTAAATAGCGCAATACTTCTTCGTGAATCTCCGCTATTTGAATATGGAACATCATAACAACGAATAGGAATGAAACGGCTATAGCTCCTATATGAACTACTGGGAAGATCATAGCGAAAAAGTCGAGACCTAACAAAAGAAGTAAACCTGAAGTGTTGCGAAAGACTGGGATGGGAAACAAAACGGAATGTACCGGATTTTTAGCACGTACAACCATCAAACCAGAGACCAAAGCAAGGCTCGACAAAACAGAAAGTATCATAGTACGTCGTCCTTCCCTGAAATGGAACTTTCATGCTGGAGCAAGAACTAGCATGAAAGTCGATCTATTACAACCAGCGCGGTTGTTCGTATTTCATTTTCTTCTTCCAAGCCCTTCTTTCTTAGCACTGAGTTACTTACGGAATCTCAAATCTCTCTCGCTTCTTCAGCTTGTTCCTGTTCGTCTATTCGGGACGGGGCAGGCAGCCCACATACATGAAGAGAAGAATAGAGAGGGGGTTATCCTGCTTAAACTTGGGAAGTTTACTACTGGAAATTGGGAAGGGCTATAAGTAGGCCGTTTGCTATTGCTATCTATAAGGGCTGCTCGCCTTTATACGGCTTGGCTTCGCTATCGCTTCTATGTAGTGTAGTGGTCGACCTAAAAAGTCGTATTCCTGCCATGCCTATTATCCAGTGCTAGAAGCTTCGCCAGAAGCAAGCAAGACGAGGTCGCTCTGCTTCGTAGACAAGGCTCGTTCCGTACTTTACTTACGAGCTCGTGTAGTACTCGCCCCTATCTCTTCTCTAAAGGGGCGCACACTCGCTGTCTACTAAATGAGCTCACGAAGCGATCTGGGAGCGAAGCCTTAAATTTTGTTGCTTCCCCCCTTTTCTTTTCCCTCACCCTACCCTTTCATTTCCGCTTAAGCTTCCCCGGTTTGGGGGATTAATTGATTGGATACCCGAGAACCATAATCTTTCCTAGGAACAGCTTCTACGACGATAGATAGGGGTCAGGTTTGTTTGGCATCTATGCCCCCTGCCCTCCAAACAGTATGGGAGCCTTTCAGCTCGTACTGCTCACACTCCTAGATCTTCACGGCACCTCCTCCACCATAGTGTGAGCTGGGAGCAGCTCCGAAAAGCGAGGCCTACTTAAATAAGTAATGAGCTTTCAACAACGTTAACAACACTACGAAAAAAGTAAACTATGGTTGCCCACTGATCTGATCATAGGTGAAATCCAACCCCTTCTCTGCTCCTTTCCTGACCCTTTCTAAGCTCTTGGATCCTGCCCTGCGCCTCTCTAGGCTTCGCTATCGCTCATGACTGGTATATGGATCTCTCTATGTAGTGGTCGGCCTTCTAGAAGCTTCGCCAGAAGCGACTAGTCGCTTCCCGAATGCCCCTTTCCTTCGCTACTAGGAGAGTCGCTAGCTTGCTTCATTATATTCTATAAGCGGAGCGACTTGTCGAGTCTACGAAGCTTCGTAGTTGCTTCCCCCCCCCCTTTTTCTTTTGCCCCGCCATGCCACTAGATCCATAATGACCGGCGAGTCGGAACATGTATGAATATAACCACGCGGAGCGCCGTACCGGCCTATCGAACGAAGCGAAGAAAGAGATCATTGAGCCTATTTAGCCGAGCGGAACCCTTTTTAAATAATATATATATATAAAATAATAAGCTAAGGGGGCTGGGAATCGCAAGAATTGAAAAGTCCTCCATTGAATGGGATGAGAAAGACAGGTTCGGAAATGGCCGGATTAGCAGGAGGAAGGGCGGCCCCACCCTGAAACAAAGGTGTACGTACATAAATAAAGAGACTGGTTATGGCCTTGATAGGGCTCCTTCCCATCTATCTTGACCGGGAAGAGGGGGGAGGCTCTTGCGGAAGCCCTGCCCGCCCTTCTCTATTCTATTTTGAGGATCCCTCTGAGGAGGCTTTCCGGACTCGTAAAAGACGGCTAGGAACAAGAATAGGGTCAGTAGTCTCTGCCGTTGCAGGTCCTTCTCCTTCCGCTGAGATGGCCCTCTTTTTTGTTTTGTTTGTTCACCGCGGCACGAAATCATGAAGAAGCTGGAATAACTCAGAAAGAGAGTGGCGCCTAGCCGTTGAGAGCGTCTGTTGTCTTTGTAGAGGAACAGTACGATCTTGGACTGGCCCCCTTCGCATGACCTAGAAAGAAAAAGAAGTCCGTGCTACTATAAGGCCTCTAAACTCCTCCCTCAGGACACTGTTGCGTTGCCCATGGGGACGGGCTAGCCCCGACTTCCATAGGTCCTTGGTTCGACCTCCTAATGAGAATTGAGGTCCTTGCGCGGGCGTCTCATCCCTAAGACTTGTTTGCTCTGTATGGAGTGCCCCGTGGTTCCTCGAGTGCCAGCCGCAGAGAGGAATGCCATCAACTAGGGCGCTATTGGCCACTAACCACTCGCTCGCCGGACGCTCGGGCTCCGCGTTTCAAGTTCGTTATCCTAACCGTATCCTCTGCTCCACCGGGAGCCTGACCCCTTCTTCTATCTTATCTACTGCCTTGCTCCTCGGCTCCATACTGCTCCAGCCGCTCGCTGTAATAGCTTGCTTCTCGGGTGGCTCGCACCCTGGGTGGTGCGGCTGAGCCAGAGTGGGCTCAGCAGTCGGCCTATCTTTCCGGGCGCACGCATAAAGGCATGATTAGTTCCACAAATCTCACTGCACTGACCATAGTAAACTCCTTCTCGTTGTACCGAAATAGAGGTTTGATTTAAACGACCAGGTACAGCATCACATTTTACACCTGAGGAAGGTACAGCCCAACTATGAAGTACATCAGCAGATGTTACAATAATACGTAGATGACTTTTGGCTGGTACAACCACTCGATTGTCCACTTCTAATAAACGTAATTGACCCAATTCTAGATCATCTTCTGGAATCGTATAACTGTCAAAAGTGAGTGACTGTTCATCGGAACTGTTATAGTCCGAATACTCATAAGGTTGGGTCGACGCCCGTCTCCCCCCAAACTGTACTTGCAAGTTTCCCCGCAAAAAGCTCTCCACGCCTACTCTTAGAAAGAAGACTCTTTTTCTTTAGTTAGTACCGACCGTAAGACCCTTTATGAGTAAGGGGAATCGAAGGCCGGGGAAAGTTTATTGGCAACAGGGAACCCTTTCTCACCCAGTCCTACCTACCCTATGTATTCGAGGGGGGGGCTGGAACCGAAAAAGACCTGGTTCCACACATATGAGACAGGCAGAAGGTATGGGACGACCAGTTCACCATGGAAAGCGAATTCTATCCTATAGTCGTCTTCTTTGTTCGAGAAATGCGCAGTGGAAAGGGATGCTAGTCGGCTCGGAGAAGTTGTAGGCCCCAATAAAAAATATCAAGAGTGATTCCTCATCTATCCTGTCAGGGGCCCAGTTGAACGCTCGAGTATAGATTCCCTATGCTCATCGGCCGGGGCCGGCCGGCCCGTAGATCTGGATCCATCCATAGACCTGACCTGATATCGTTTGTCCAAAAATAAAAAAAAAAGTTGGTTTTTAGTAGTAGTTCATGAGACCTCGAATTCCCACGTTCCAGCTTGCATTATGCCAACAAGTCCCACCCCCAACTCTAGCTGATAAGTTGAGTCACCCTTCTTTTTTTTCAGAAAAAGAATCGAATAAAGAAAGAGATAGTCTATATCCTGTATCGATCATAGGATCACTCTACGAATAGGTAAATTCTCTGTGACCTCCCACCGTTCACGACATCCCTTGCTTCTCGCAGCGAACGGCTCCTCGGTGGAAGAGTAGAAGCGCTGGTCCCCTTCGGTCAAGTTGCTTGTACCTGCTGTTACCTACCGTAGGACCTCCGTCCCCGAAGCGAAGAAAGAGGAGCAGGAACAAGAGGTTGTCCTCTCCCGGCCCAGTAGTTCCGCAACTACTACCGTGGTTGTTGCCAACGGGGATCCCCCATTCCGAAAGGTTACTGGGCCGGCCGTTAGGTCCAAAGTTGTATGCCACAGCTATGGTGCCGATAGATTCACTACTTCAGCGCCGTTATCGGACATTTCAGGCTGAGCATCTATTTCTCGTATATCGCTCCACACCGAGAAGAGGGATGTGTACCTCCAGCAACAACAAGATGGAACCATAGGCTTCTATGCTGGGAGCATTTCGGGGTCTAGGTCTAACCATCTCAACTCCCCGTTTCTGGCATGCTATAGTTATTTAAGTCTCTCGACGGCGGGAATGGGAGATTACCGGTAAGCCAGATGCTTCGCGAACCATATTCTTAAGGCATTTCGTTGCACTTAAATCACCCTCGTGAAGAGGCGCACTCCGATACCATTGATGTCCAATAGCTTTGATAGTAATGGCTGGATTTACTACTACCTCGTCCATTGAGTATAAGAGAGCAAATGATGGTATAGCAATGAACATCGGGATGATACTAGGAAATATGGTCCGAAGAATCTCGATAGTAGTTCCATGAACAATCCTTTGCGGGATTGGATTTTTTTCTTTTTGGAAATGCCATAAAGCGCGAACCAAGATCCGTGAGACGAAAACCAAAATAAGAATGAGGAAGAAAAAGATATCGTGATGTAAGTCTATTATTCCTTGCATCATAGGTGTTGCTGCGTCTTGAGATCCTAATTGCCATGGTTCCGCTGCATCACAAGGAGCAATTGTGAGAAATAGCCATTCTAGAACAATCATTTGATCTGTTTCATTCTTTGACTGCTCTGCTCCCCCAAAAAAATGGAGAGACTTGTTCTTGCTCTTCCAATTCAGGAAGACGGATTTCGCCGGTTGGTCCAACCAAGAAAGACATGGGAATTTTGGGCGTCAGATTCTTCTTCTTCTCTTACTTACGATATTTCGAGTTGGATGAACAGATCGCTCCTAAAAGCAGCCGTGTGATTTATATACGATACCGCCGCGCCCCAGTTTCAAGCCCTATGGACCTTGCTGAACTATAAAGATTTTGTTTACCCGGCTTTCATCTTTCACTTCTGCTCTGTCTTATTCACTTCTGTCTGATCTCATAGAACTGCTTTAGTTCTGATCTGTGCCAATCACCGACTCGGGGCTACCCAATAGCAAATGCCGGCATATCTTCACATCCTAGTGCCCAGCCGGACAAGGAGCCTGTGTTACTAATTGGCTTGATAGTTCAAGTAGTAAAGGAGGTCTGTGGTAGTCAAGTATGTCTGTGGCTAGAGGGGAAAAGCAGTTCATCTTAGTACCCTGTAAGCGTGAAGTCAGGCTTTTCTAACTCCTAGTCGGCTAGTAGAAGGATAGAGACTAAAGTTAGTTTACCCGTCAAGAGAGAAAGGCCATGCAAGCGCAAGTCTTCTGTGGAGTAGGCAAGTCACTTATTTCACTAGTTGAGATACACAGATTACTCATGGTTGTACGAGCTGTAATAGTAGTTGAAAGGACCAGCTATTGAATACCAAATTCTGGTGCCCCCATCCTCAGAGTCCCCATTTCAGATGCTGCTTCTCCGCTAGAATGGGATTTGTCGGTGCCAGGTGGAATCAGGTCAGGAAAGGGATACAATTGAGGTGTGGATTCAAGAGCACTGGCTCGTACCACCTTGAATTGCTGTCGGCCTTGATGGCTCGGCGGAGGAAAGGACCTGGCCTTTCATGGCCTTGGCTCGTTGATGGCTTTATTCCTTCTGCCTTTAGAGAAGGTAAGGTGGAGTTGAGGATGGAGAGTCTGTCGGAGGCTGAAATAAGAAAGAGATAGATTTTTGACTATGTTTTTGGCTGTTGAACTTATTCTACGTGATCTAAACTCAGGAGTAGGAAAACATATTACAGAAGCGTGCTTTAGGCGAAAGACGACCTCAACACAAGGAGAATGGATGACGATGAGAACAAGGTAGAATCCAAACAGAGGGAATAGAGGATTACGAACACAGTCCTAAAGCAAGTTCCGGAGAAAGAAGATAGCCCAGAAAGGCCTACAACCAGAGCCAAGTAGACAGGCTGGGACCAATCGGGGAACCAATCAGTCCCCAAGCAGGTCCAAGTATCGGTGATTAGACGTAGGGTTTGCTCCTTTCCTCACCTCCCCTATCGCTTACCGTTAACTGCTCCCGCTAAAGAAAAGCGCATCGAGACTGTCTTTGATTCTATCCTCTTGGGCATTCCCCTTTCTGCTCTTTATAGTTGACCAACTCAAACCATGAATGTGAAGTCCTGCGCTCCTAAACTCGCCCCTTCGATACCTACCTTTGTGGATGTATAGATGGATCTATAATCTGCGACAGCCAAAGCCGATCCTTCAACCAGTACTGCTTATCATGATTCTCAGTTGAGGGTGGGTTGACCCGGGCCCGGACGAACCTTCCAACAAGCAGAATAGAAGGTGACCACAAAGCCATCTCTGTGGGAGGCTGCTACCCATAAGGCCATACCCGGCATGGGAAAGAAAAGCGGCGGACAACCGACTGAACTGGGGAGCCTAAACGGCATTGAGGATGAGTCCACCGGTCGGCAAACGGCTTCTATCTACAGGTGCTTTCATTATGGATCGGTCGACTTGTCACGATTGATTGCTCACACACAATTAGGTTAGGCAGGCTTGGGGAGGTGATCTGAATCGCTATCGATACGATGCGGGGCTTATTTGCTGACCGTAACGAACCCCCTAAAAAGAGCGGGGAGACCTTTGACCTGGGCTGGGGAGGGATTGGGGTCGCTTTGCTTTAGAACTTTAGTTCGTAACAAGGCTCGAAGACCTCCGGCTGGATTTAAAATGGATCAGGCATCCATTTACGGCGTGGGTGGGATTAGCAGTTTGATCTATTTCCTTCAATGGTAGGAAATCCGCATCCGCGGGGGTCTATGGGGGGAAGCCAGTCTGCAGTAACTCTACTTGCTCCTTTGGATCACTAAGGAAAATCTTTACTCACACATACCGCAGTGTATTCTTGTCAACTCACATAGTCGCACCTACCAGCACAACAAGACGACTACCCCCTGCACGCCACTAAACGGCGCTATTTAACGCTTTGGTTCGCCCAATACAAGAACTACAGCCCAAGCTTAAGGCTAAAGCCGTGGACTACGCCCCCGTGAGAGCCCTCTATTTGACTAACGTACTCCTTTTCCCCCCATACCTTCACTGGGAATGATTGACCTTCGGATTCAAATAATAGCGCATCGCATAATGTAAGTACTCCTTCCCATTTCTTCTTTTATGATTTTATCTACTTGAAATGCTTACAGCTAAGTGCGGAGAAGGTACCCAGGGGACCAAACGAAACGGCACTGAAGGGTCTTCAATTAAAGCTTCGCCAGTACTGAAAGACGACTAAAGATTGATAAAGCAGACTTAAGGATAATACCCCACCTTACCAGATTTGTAAAAAAAGGAAAGGCTCGAAAGACCTACTTGACAAGTTTCCTTATGGGTGAGTTCGTAGGTGGTTTAAGCCGAGTGTAGCGAAGGGAATGGAATGGAGGCTGAAAAGCCGTAGTGCGCTAGCGCTAGCGAGTTAGCGCAACAACTTACTGTCTTGTTTTCTTCGCTGCTTATTTTTTTTTTTTTTTTTTACAAAAGATTAAACGAAAGCGGTTGCTAATGCTTGTAGCTTGCTTCTGTCCTTAGTCAATTTTGGACTGAAGCTGTTCTGACTGCCGTATCTTTTTTGAACCGAATACCTTCCTCTGTCATCTCTGGTCTGTCTCTTTTTGAGAGAAGATTTTATACCACGCCTGACTATGAAGAGCTTCGAGTCTATCGGGAGAGGATGTGGTGGTAACCCCCTCTCGTCTAGAGCCGGGCGTCCAGCCGTGTAGGAAGACTCACCCTAGCCACTATAGCGACCCCACCCCCAACTCTAGCTGAGAAGCACCCTCCATCCACTTCCCCTTTTCCGTGTGCCCAAAAGCCCGCCCGGTTTATGAGCCCATTTCCGATTCCCTTACCCAATCTCATGAGAAGCAAGCCCAGCAGGCCCTACCTTAAAATGTCCCCAGACAGCCAGCCCTCACCAGGCTGCTAGCATTGCTAAATGCTCCGCCACGAAGCAAGCTCTCCCGAATACGACAGATGCGGAAGTGGGGAAGCCGGAAGTGGCTAAAGAAGTCGGAGGAAGAAAGTAGTTGGACAACTGTATACACGAGGGTACATTAGTCTTCTGGGAATTGGCAACATTGACAGAAAGGGGAAAGGGTAGGAATACACTTTTTTAGGTGTAGCTATACTAAAGTAGTTGGCCTAACCTTCGGTTCCCGTAACCAAGTTTTTCTTTATCATTCCTTATGTACTTTTTCTTACTTCATCCATACTTTTTTACTTTTTCTGAAGTGTGGGGCAAACGGCGCCCTCTACTTCTACTTCTAACTAAAGGCGAAGAGCCGGCATTGCAAGCAAATAGAGAGCCTCCGCCCGTTTGATCGGTTGCGAGCCGGAAAGCGTACCGGCAGTTTGAGTCGCGAAAGGGCCGCTTGCTTAACTTAATTTTTCTATATATTATTATATAGAATAATATATTCAATTCTATATCTATCTATAAACAAAAAAGAGATATATAATCTTTTTCTTTTTCCAATTGTTAATTCCTGGGGAGAGGAAGAAGCAGATAGAGCAAAGGCCTCCTCTTTCCGTTCGCTCTTCCCGAAGTGAGCGAATTGCATGTAGAGATCCGTAGGGGCTTATAGTTTAATTGGTTGAAACGTACCGCTCATAACGGTGATATTGTAGGTTCGAGCCCTACTAAGCCTACCTTTTCACCTCCGGTGGCTGCTCTTCTCTTTCAGCCCTTGCTGGTGAAAGTCTTAGAATGAATGTTGGCCTAGATAGAGGAATAAAAACTAGCTCGACCGGAAGGGAGAGGATAGGCGAATCAGTAACTTAAATGAAAGCTGGAGTAAGACAGTCAGTTGGAGAGCTAGGATGAAGAAGTAGGAAGGGATATTAGAAAGGCAGAAGGGTAAGAGCTAGAAGGCTGTCTTTGAGGATAGGATGGTCGGACAAGGAATCCAACCTCTTTCTATAGATAAGATAAGTCTGTAACTTCAGGTCGAATCACTAGAAGGTATACTATTATGAGGGTAGGCATTCGCCGTCCCTCAATCGCTTACTGATATGCTTTATCTCATCTAGCAGCACTCTAAGACCCTCTTTCCACCCTACTGGCTTTAGGTAAGGGTCTAAGATCGTATGCTTTCTAGCCTGCCTCTTTCTTGAGCTGGCCATGGAATAAAAAGTAGATCTCTATCTGATCTGTGAAGTGAAAGACTAGTCCTGATCTTCTTGAATTAATTCCATCTAAGAAGTAGAAGTAGGTTCGCTGAAGCCCATCTATTCAATAAGATCAGTTAAGCGGGCCACTCGACCTATAAGTAGTAGTATCACTTTGATCCTATATGAGCATCCACTTTTTCAAACAATTGAGCCTTCATCATGGGAATAAATAGGCTTGTTGATGCTTAGTACCAGCTTGATTCCAATTACTAACAGGAGGAAAAGTTTCTTTCTCTCCTCTTGTTTTTATGTCGGGAAATTGGTACAGTTCTTCCTTCTTAGGAGTGCTATCTTTTCGGCAGATTTCACTCTCTTTTTAGGAAGGGATTTTGGCCAGGAGAGGGTGGAGTTTAGGGAGCGGATTGCGGCGATTCCTATGCCATAAGGGGTTGACTCGGGGGACGAGCCGTGAAAATAGCAGCTGACTTAAACGGGCCATGATGTCAGTAGCCAATTCACACCAGGTCGTATTCATCCTCTGTTATTCGCCCCGTAGGAAAGCCCGCTTCTCTTTGTCTTCGAGCTTGAATTCTTCAGTAAAGGAATCATAACTTGTTGACGCAGACCCAGATATAGGCTTTTCTTCGCCCGTGCATATGGCAGTTTAAGTCTCGTCCTGGCAATAGAGGGCGTGCCATAACAGGAAGGGCTATGGGGTTTGGAGTTTAAGCAGGAACTGGCCCAACCAAGCTTTGCACCTTTTGTTGGGGACAAGTAATCCCTTTGCTTTGTAGTTCTAGTTGCGGATTCCCGGATAGCTATAGTTTCACTAGCAAGTTTCGTAAGCCAGAAGAAGGCCAGTGGGCAGGAGGAAGGTCGGTCTGTCTGACCTGTTGATGCATCACTCTTTATACTACGATATTATTGTATTAAACCTACTTTCTTTTCTCGGAATATCTTTTTTCACCCAGCCCAGCGTGTCGACGTCATCGGATGCCAACAAAAGTGTAACTATCAAGCGCTAAACCGGATCTATACTATCATGGAAACAAGGAGAGGGCACATTCTTATCTGGCCTGGCTGGGATCGTTCACCATAAAGGTAAGGGTCCTCGGGCAAGGCAGCTCACTCATCAACAACAAGTTCTGGATCGGATGATGCCCCTTTTTATATGGCTTTTTTTTCTGCTTCTTCTTTCTCTTCAAGTTCTATCGATGCCCAACTCATAGGGAAGCATGACAAGGGCTTATTCTCGACTATTTCCAATATCAACAAGGTAAGGCGAGGAGGCTCTTTAACTAGACCCCGGGGCTACGCCCGTTTCTGCTTTAGTAGTTGTCTCTATTTCTCTGGTACGGTTGTTTCTGTAGTTGCAACAATCCCCTCTTTCTTATAGGATCCATTATCCGGGATATTTACTTTCTAGATAAGGGGAACTAGCTCACTAGCCAATAGGAGTCTAGGGCGGAGTCGCTAAACCTTCTTTCTTCTTTTTCCGGTGAGTCGGAGACAAAGCACCTAGATAGGGGCCCGTAACGGCACACTTACTCTATGGCAAGAGAGAGAACATAAAGGGCATCAAGGGGGTCATCGGATCGGATGGCAAAAGCGCATATAGAATTGATTGATCTTTCTTCCTAGCCTAGTTCAATGATTCCATTATATAAGGGAACTTCTTTCCCATGCCCATGCCCGGCTGCTCGTTCAGTCATTCATTCCATTCTGTCTTAATTGCTTTCTAAAGGCGGTAATCACATAGCAAGGTTGCCAGGTCGTCTCTCACTAACATAATTTCCTGAGGCTGAGTCTCCGCCCATTGAGGAGTCTCTTTTTTATTCTGTTTCGACAGCTTTTTCTGTTTTCGTTTTTGGTGTCCCACCTATAAAGATCTATTTTATAGTTGATGGATATTGACCACTAGTGGCACACTCGATAGATTCCTCATCTATACCTTTTGATGGGAAAAGAAGGTCTCGAGCTCCAGTTGAATCCGGAAAATAAGGTTAGGGAGTCGCACTAAAGGCGGAGGAAGAAGCCCCTAACGCGGTCAAGTCTTGCGCGGCACTATTGGATACGCCAGTTGAAGATGCCCCATCAATAGCAAGAAGAGAAAGAGCATACTCGTCTGTCTAGAAAGCAACCCTGCCCGCGTCGAAGACAAGTCTGGCATCGGATGTCTATAGTGCTTGAACAAGTCTGTCATCGGTGGGAAAAGAGTGAGCTCAATCTGTCTCTGGTGGCGCTCATGTTGGCAAATCCATATTGTAAAGCCGAGAGGTAAAGAGCTCCAGTGCATTTGAAACTGGTGATGTAGCTGCTGAAGCTTTCTTTGTGGCAGTCGTAGCAGTATAGTAGATAAGAAATCTCCTTCTTAGATATATGAACCGAATGCCGGGGCAGTCTGGACTAGATTGATTAGAAGTCAAGTAATCGGAACTTGAACAAGGAAGGGGACATGGAATGCCTTCTTTATCGCTCTCGCCTCTGAACCCAGCGTCCAAGTCCACACATTCTTCGGATGGGGCTCACTCATCAACAACTAGGCCTCCGTCACGTTCTGTTTCTGAATCAGGTTAGGATACGGCTCTAGAAGCTTCTGCTTTCTTGTCTCATGAGAGGCCGTAGAAAATGCTTCCGTGAATGGAGCAGCAGAAATAGCTACTAGATCGGGAAGTGCCTTAACTACGAAATTCTCTCTTTCTGTCACGTAGGGAAAAGATGCTGAGGCTCCTTATGCTTTCCTTTCAAGTCGAATGTCAGAATCAGGTAAGGTAGCTTATGTCATAGGAACAACAGGTGGGGACCTAGCCCCCGGCGACTGAGGGGATAATACCTAGTATATCTATTATCAGGGATAGTGAACATGATAGAGAGTGAGTGCCAAAAGGCATTTTATGAAACTATTCTTTAGTCGCAAGGTTCTTGAACTCAGGCTTAGGCTTAATTTTATCCCGGAACTCTATCTGTTTAGAGAAAGAAAACCTAGTCTGTTCTTCTCCAGCGGAGAATGCCTTATTTGATTGCTTTTATATCCCCACTAGTTTCCCTCTGCTATATGAATCAATATAGGAGAAGTTGAACAAGCAAGGTAGGGAATGACTGGCACTACCGATCAAGTCTTTCAAGCTAGATTCCCTATTATAGTAAGTTCTTCTCCCGCGGGAATGGCTCTAGCATTGAAAGCTCGAGAGCTAATTCGTTAGAGACGTGGCAGACGCAGAAGTAGTCGGAATTGGTGCTGTGGAAGTCTTTGGGGCAGGCGTATCCGTAGGGGCCACTATATAGTAGGCAAGAAGTAGGCACAGGATAGCTCCTATTGATTGAATCAATCGTACGAGTGTGTTCAGGTAAGGCCCAAGTCCTTATGCTTAAACTTCAAGTGATGCCCGGGAGTCAAGCAGTTATGGGAAAAGCGGATTCCATATCTTTATTACTAGTTTTGTCTGGCAGTGGAAGTATAGTCATCCGCAACAAGAGAGAGACACAGCGCGGTCGAGTGCCCAACTCTTTCATTCTTCGCGGTTGAGTCATCAGTGATCGTAAGAGAAGTGGCCTAGTTTATCGGATATCGGATTCCGTGCCTTTACCACTTAGCTTTGAAGTTGAATGCCAAATAAATAGGATAAGGCCTGGGCCAAGACGCCTTAAGTCATCGGGTGAAGCACCTGCAGATAGGGCACCTCTTTCTCCTTTTCTTTGCCGGGAAGTAAGTAAAGATAGATTCCCTTAACTATGGTTCACCTTAAGCTTTCAAGCTAAACCTAGTTGTTCGGATATAAGACTTTCAGTCAAGAAGCAATCCCTCTACCTCTTCTACTATGTGAACGAAGACTGTGTCAAGTGAAGTTTCAACTAGGAATTCGTTAGCTCACCTCAGCCAAATCATCGGAACTCTCACAATAAGGTACGGAAGTTTCTTCGGCAGTAGCCGCAGTTTATCCAATATCAAATGTCGTTGTAGCTGTAGTCGCAGTAGGGGAAAGTTAATCATACCTAGTTCAGTCTCCAGGTTCAATAGATGCCATGCCTCTTTATTCCTAGTTCAAGCGGGAAAACAAGGTATATCACTCCAAGTGAGCTTGCCCTGGCATCTCTGTCAAGTGAATTCAAAACAATTAGAAAAAAAGTCCGTCTGAGAATGTAGTAAGAAGGTATCTATACCAGGCATCTCCGCGAAAGTCTAATTATCAAGTAGTTCAAACAAGAGAGGCAAGCGCCTTATATATAGGGCACTAGCGCTTCGCCCACCACACCACACTTCCTCGATCTCGCCATAAGATCTGTCTTTGATGCCCCCGAATCAATAGGCCCCACCGCCGCTCGAGGATAAAAAGAATAACATGAATAGACAGTGGACGTCTTTGCGTGCTTTGCTTAATCTGGTTTGGTTGAGAAGTAAGGTAGGACAGAGCCGCCGTTTGAGCCCTAAACTATAGAGGTCGTTTCAGTGGGTGTCCAGTGAATAGAAAAATACCTTTACCAGGAACAGACCACCTTTTCTTTTAGACGATTGAGAAGTGAAGTTGAAGTCTCGAAGAAATCCGGGGAAGAAGTTTAAGAAGGTTCGGGAGCTACCCCAGTAGTAATAGGAGTTGTCGCAGAAAGTCTTTCTCTTTCTTCTTTATCTCAAGTCAGTCTGTAGAGGGATGGTACAGAGATAAAGACTTCTTTCACTCTATCTTCTATTTATCCTATATCTGCAGAAGCAGTTTTAGGATTAGTTGCGGGATAGCTATAGAAAGAAAACCCGGGTAGCCGCAGCTTGAAAGTATAATATGAAACTAGCATTTCGACAAGAGAGAAAACCCTAACCCGGTGAGTAAGAGAATAAATCCCCTTCCTTCTTTATCAGATTATGCGAACCCTGACTTTAGAGAAAGAACCTATTCGAAGGTAGTTGCAGTTTGCCCGGGAGTAGTTGCCGGAAAGGTGTCACCTTGTTTAAAATAGATCCGGATTTCATAAGTGTTCTTATTATAGCATATTAGAATTCATTATTCTCTGTCTCAGTCTTAGAACAACCCGGGATAATAGCCCCGAGGTAGCAGCTTGCCGATGGCATTGAGATAGATCGGTGGTTGGCTTACTGCTTGTTTATGCTTACTCCCACAGCAGCTGCCCCTTCTATCCCGTACTAAGAGACTTATCCCACAAAAGATCGATCGAAGGCCCAGGAAAGTGAGTGCCGCGAATTCCGTTGCCAGTCAAGATCAAGAGTTGTCTGCTCCGGGTAGGGCTCGCTCCGGGAAAGGAAAGCTTTGGGCGGAGAGTTCTTCGCATTGAGTGAGGGTAGCTTCAGAGACTCATTCATTTTCATTTAGAGACTCAATGGAAGCTGTTTATTGTTCTAAGGAATGGGAATGAATTATCTTCCTTTAGGAATAGAGTAGGCAGTATAAGTGGTTTTCTCTTCTAGTCGATCTCTATAAACAAAAAGGCATGGGCAATAACCCGCATCATATGCTGTAGACCAGTGGGCACCCCTCAGCCCTCGGATTTGGCAAATGCAGCCAGAGCCGCCTTAGCCTTACTGGCACCTCCGAGAAGTCTACCGCATGTTCATGATGTTCATGCGCAAGCAAGTGTCAGCGGCTCATTCTGAATAAATAAAATAAAAAGAATCGACTTAGGGTATGGGTTCTGAAGAGGGCTTCTCCTTTCGCAGTTTGGTCTTCTTCCGATCCGAGGAGCTCAGGGCTCTAAGCTAAGTACTTTCGCTTCGTACCAATATATATTCTCGTTACAAAAAATGAAATGATGAAGGGGCGGGTTGGCCTTACCTATATTTGATAATATAAATGGGAATGCGGCCAGTCCAAGATCCAAGATTGGATATACAGTAAAGATCTTTTGGCAGAAATCAAAGACAAGGGTCTGAAATCTGAAAGAGAGGAGAAGGAATTTTAACAAAAGGGCGACTTCCTGATTCATTCCACATTTCACATTCCCCTGGGGTACCCCCTTTGCTACTCGTACTCGTAGATTGCAAAAATTCTGTCAGCTTCGCAGTCGGGCGCTTTCCCACTTCCTTTTTAGCTTTGTGCTTCATTACTAGTCCTAAGGCATCTTAAACACGAAAGACGGGGACCAACCCTCTCTCTCTATCTGAGACATCTCAGCGGTAGTTCTTCTCAATCAGCGACCTAGCCACGTGTAAACAAGGAATTTCGTCAATCTAATATTATCTAATAGTAGTAGAAAAATAGCATCGGTGTCTATTACTATTAGAAGAGTTGCCTCCCCCAGATAGCCTAACCGAACAAAAACGGAAACTCTCAGGAAATAAGCAACCTAAGGCTATTTGTTATGATTGGTAAGTTCCCAGCTTCATATATCGATTTATGCCTTGATAGACTCCTTGAGCACCCTTGGAAAGAAGGAAAGCGTTCATCCCAGACAACTCCGCAACTACAAGACGGTATCCTCTCCTTAGCATAAAGCACCCCCTTGGATTCATCCGAAATCGATTCCGATTCAACCGCAAATGCTCTTTCCAACTCCCTCAATAAACGCTAGCATGCAGCTCCCAGAGCTACCATGAGGTAAGAGCTATCACTAAGCTTCCAAACCAGGAGGACTCACGAAGGGGTCCAGGATAGGCAAGAAGGGAGGGGCAGCCTCCCTGAAAAGTAAAGAGCGGGTTGTCCCCTCTTCAACATTTCTACTACTTCCTTGTCTCCCCCTTTTCAGGGATCTCCTTGTTCTCTTTCAAAATTTTCCTCCATACCTTCGCCGCCTTCTTCATCATGTTGTTCTATCCTTCAGGGATGTTCGGAAGGTGCCCGGGCCTCCTAAAAAATCCTTCCGACAAGAATGCTGCTTGAACATTGTAAGACATTGAACCGTCCCGCTCTTGTGAACACTGATCATAAGTGGCAAAAGCCGCCGGAATCCTCATTTTTTGTCCATAAGCTCTCCTCGCTACTGTAAGAATTTTAAATTTATTTTTTTACTATACACTGGCGCAGATGATTGCCCCCATCTATCAACGGGGGACCCCCCGAAAGGCGAATAGGAAGCTTCAAGCGATCTGGGATCCCACCTTTGATCGAGATGAAGGTGTAGTTTTCACTAGGAATCCCAGGGTTGCCGATCAGGTGAAGTAGTAGTTTCTGGGCACAAAGGATTCACTCGCGATTATAGGCCCGCCAAAGGGAAAGTGCACAGGTCTTCCTTCAAAAGAGACAAGGTTTTTCATTGCCCGAGCAATGAACGTAGTTCACGATGGGCGTTGGGGCCCCTACCATTAGTTGTCTATAGGGATCTGGGATTTGGTATTGAATCAATCCTGAACTTCGTTTAGTCACTTCAGAAGTCATATTAAATACCTAATTCTATTGAGTTGATTCCATCCCCTTTACTTTGTTTACATTCAGTAGCTGCTTGCTGGTGTCCATTCAGGTCAGGAACTCCTGCAATAGGCAGCTACCCTCATCAAACTAAATAACACTACTCTCATCCCTCGCCCGAGAGGCAGGAGAGACCTTGAGTCCAGGCCGTTGCATCACCCTCACCTCTGATTCGGTCAATAGAAAGACCAGCACAACTGCTAGTGCTAAGGTCTTTATCGGAGGGGTGGAGATCACGCAACCCGATCTCTTCAACAACGGCATGGTGGTTATTCATGGCCTTCAAGGTTTCATCTCTCCGCTCTCTACGTTTTCTTGCGACGTGGAGAGGATGACCTCGCTCTCGTTCCCGTTCCATCCAGATCATCATTCTGGTCAACATATCCAGACTTCCGGCTCGGTGCAGCCTGCTATCATGCGCCTGATGCTCAGAGATGCCATGCTCCGGCTCCGTAACAATGGCTTCAGCATCCTAGCCCTCGCTATGAAGGTGAAGTAC